ATATAAGCCCCAGCTATGCTGGGGCTGGAGAATATAGAGATAAGCCCCAGCTATGCTGGGGCTGGTTATTTGTTAATATATATATAATACAATATACATATAAGTATTAATGATATATATAATACAATATACATATAAGTATTAATGATATCCTCCGCCCCCCTGCTACGCAGGGGGGCTTGTTATAAACCCTTTAAGATATAAGCCCAACTATGGTATAAGCCCCAGCTTAGTATAAGCTGGGGCTGGAGATTGATATATCAATATTGGGGGTTATTGGGAGGTATTTATATATAAATGAATAAATAGTTAAGATCTAGTGTAAGTAAATAGCATCTTTTAAGTAACCACTAAATAAGATACAGAATACATAAGCTTGGATCATAGCAATAGCGAATTCTAAGATAGTAATAGCAATAACACCAGCCATAGGGATGAAACCACTAACGAAACCTAAAATAGAAGTACTCATTAAGTTTAATATTAATGAACCTAAGATTAACATTAATAAGTGACCAGATAAGATATTAGCTGATAAACGTAAACCTAAAGATATAGCTTTAGAACTATAAGATAAAGTTTCAATTAAAACTAAAACTGGAACTAAAGCTAAAGGAGTACCAGTAGGTACAAATAATGAGAAGAAACCTAAACCATGATTAGCAAATCCGATAATAGTTAAACCTAATCATAAAGTTAAACTTAAAGAGATAATAGCAACTATTTGAGCAGAAATAGCGAAAGAATAAGGGATCATAGAGATAACATTAGCGATTAAGATAAAGTTAAATAAAGTAAAGATTAAAGGGAAGTAGTAACCACCACGTGAACCTACTTGGCTTTTAACCATATTTAATATAGTATCATAAATAGCTAAGATAGCAATACCTCATCTATTTCAACCTAAATATGATTTATTTAATAATAAGTTAAATCCATATATTATTAATCCTACTATTGTTAAATATATAACATAGTTAGATATACTTAATGTAATAATATTATTAATAGTTAATAATGGTTTAATTTCAAATTGATCTAATGGTGAATAGAACATTTTATATAATTTATATTCCTTAATATATAAGGTCTAAGTTAATCAAACAATAAATTGATTTTAAAGTAATAAACCTCAGCTATACTGAAGATAAGCCCCAGCTATACTGGGACTAGGTTATAATTTAATTATTAATATTCTAGCAATTAATAATCTTAAGATATTAGGTAATAAATATTTAGATGTTATAAATATTAATAAAGTTAAAACTAAAATACCAAAAGTTAATAAATGTAAAAAATAGAAAGGAACTAATTGTGGCATAAAATATAAGTAAATATAAGATAAATAAGTTTAAATAATAATCATCAGATTGGAGGGATTTGAACCCCCATAGCCCTACACCCAATGTAGATACGTTACCAATTACGCAACAATCTGTTAGATAAATCAAGATTAAGTAAAATTAAAATAATAAAAAGATAAGAGATCAGAGTAAAAAGGACTTGAAATCAATAAGAACATTGAGGGAATTGAACCCTAAGAGAACTAATTTGCAATCAGTCTATTCAACCATGAATAACAATGTTCGGGATATGACAAGCGTGGCTCGAACACGCATAATAGCATTGGAAGTGCCATAGTTTAGCCAATTAACTCATTGTCACATAACCACAGTGGGATTCGAACCCACATAAATACTGTGAAGTAGTATTATCATAACCATTAGATCATATAGTCTAAATATCGTATTGAGGAATCGAACCCCACACCTTCCGATTACAAAACGGACGCTATGCCTGGTTAGCTTATACGACATAAGCTTAAGAAAGGAATTGAACCTATATTAGATACATATGAGGTATCTGTTCTAACCATTGAACTACCTAAGCAAAGGATAACTACTGAGAATCGAACTCAGATATATTGCGCCACATACAATTGTTCTTCCTTTGAACTATAGTTATCTTTGAGGAGAGACTGAATCGAACAGTCGCAGCGCTACGGCACTAAAGTTACAATTTAGCTCTAATTACCAACATTAGAATCTCCCCTATTACGGTTAGTAGGAGTCGAACCTACACGATATTAATCCAAACATTTTAAGTGTTTTATGTCTACCATTTCATCATAACCGCTTACCTATATATAAGCTACAACTATGTATATAAATTTAGTCTAATGAGAATCGAACTCATATTTATCGATTATCAATCGATCTCTCTACCATTGAGATATAGACTAATATATAACCAAATATATGGATATATTAAAAAATAGATGAATAAATATATAAATCCCGATCAGGTTCCCCTAACCGAACCGTATTTCAACTTACAGCAAGTCCTTTTAATAAATCCTCAATAAGGTAAATTAAGATTTCTTGCTGTTGATGAGTGGTTAGTACGAAGTAGCAAAAAATTTCACCGTAACACTCTTGTTTACGATTACTAGCAATTCCTCCTTTATGTAACCGAATTTCAGATTACAATCCATAATTGAAACTATGTCTTATTCTTAATATTTAATAACTACTAAGTAGTATATATTAATTATAATATAAATTATTAGAATTAACTAATAAATATAATTAATTAAATTGTTATTAATATTGTAACACGTCGATAGCCCATCTCATTAGGGTCATCATGATTAGTCTTCTACCTCTACTTCCTATAATTTTACAATTATACGTATCTATAAAGAAAAGGGTTACGTTCATTCAATAACTTAATATTAAACCTCACGGCATGAACTGACGACAACGATGTAACGCCTGTTAATAATTCAAGAGATGGTAAGGTTCTTGGAGGATCATCCAATTAAATGACATGTTCCACTGCTTGGGACTACAACCGTCTAATGTCTTGTATTTCACCCTTGCGAGCGTACTAGTCAGGCGGAGTACTATTCATTTTCACTTTTCCTTTATTGTACTCATAGTTTACTGCTACGACTAAATGGGTATCGAATCCATGTCGCTACCGTAGCCTTCATCTCACAACGTCAATAATCTTTAGTAATCTCTTTGTAGTCTTAATGTTTTCGTCGTATTTTATCCCTCTAACTTTAATTCTTATTACCTCTTGATTATTCTATTTATTTATTTTAAATATTCGTTCTACAGATCCTTTAAGCCATTCTGATCAATGCTTGCCCTCTATGTCTAACCGCAGCTGCTGGCACATATTTTAGTTAGGACTCTTTCATAATTAGTATCATTATTACTATTATTTAGAAGTTTATAGTTAATCTTTTATTATTCTTTTTATATTTTTAATTTCCTTCTCGTAGATAACTTGATCAGTCGTTAGACCATTGTCAAAGATTCCCCACTGCTGCTCTATATAAGAGTTGATAATTTATCAATGTGGCCGTTGTGACTTTTATCGTCGGCTCCAGTTCCATGGCTAGATTATATATCTAATACCTACATCTGAATAAGATAAGCCCCAGCTATGCTGGGGCTGGAGATTAAATTTATCTTATATCACTCACCTGAACGCTATTCTAAGAATAACTTGCATGTGTTATGCCTCTACATAGCATTTGATCTGAACCAACATCATGTTCTCTAAATTTAATTAATTTTAATAACACTAGAAATACTAATGAAAACTATTAAATTACTCAGAATTGAACTGAGATACATCCATTATGAGTGGACTGCTCTACCATTGAGCTATAATTCAAATAATTAGAATGCAGTAGATAGATTTGAACTACCATGATAAAGTCATGAGCTTTATATGTTACCAATTACATTATACTGCTTACCTATGACATAGTAAGAATCGAACTTACATAATAATATTCGTAATAATATACACTAACCATTGTGCTATATGTCAATTAAACGGATAGCCAGCGATTCGAACGCTGATAGCTATAAAGCAACTACGTAGCAAGTAGGTTAGTTTACCAATACCGAGCTATCCCTTACGCATCGCATCAGACTCGAACTGACATCTCTTATAGTGACATTATAAGGCTTTACCATTAAGCTACCAATGCTTCTGAGTCGACATGATTCGAACATATATAGACCTAGCTCAAATCTAGGTGACTTGCCAATTAGTCTACGACTCACTCCTTTAGCTTTCCTTTTATTCTCTCTCCTATACTCTCTATTTATACATATACCCCTCATACCCTCATACCCCCATACCCCCCCCCCCCCAGCTTATACTAAGCTGGGGCTTATATTAAATTGGTCCATATTTGATATATATATGGGTCATTATATCTAGGCATACATATATCTAGGCATACATATATATAGGCATACATATATCTATAACCACAGCATTGCTTAGGTTTACCTTATTATAAACCCCCTGCATGCCTGCATGCTGGGGGGGGATACATACACTCGGCTTAATATATACCCCACCCCAGCTTATACTAAGCTGGGGCTCATTCTTATACCTACAGCCCCAGCATAGCTGGGGCTTATATTAAGTTGGGTCCACATATGATATATATTATTTATATAATCATATAAGTTTATACATTATGTCTCCAGCCCCAGCATAGCTGGGGCTTAATCTCATATATATAATATATAATCTCATATATATGGGTCATTATATTGATTTATGTATATAAGCATACATTTATATAGGCATACATTTAATACCCCCAGCTTAGTATAAGCTGGGGGGGAAGGATAGTATTTATATATATACAACCATACATAACTGTGTCTTAATATATATTTAAATATAATATAATATATATAAGTATACAAACCTATAATTAGGTATACCAATCATTATATACTCCAGCCCCAGCATAGCTGGGGCTTACACATGATCTCCAGCCCCAGCAAAGCTGGGGCTTAAATAAACCTATCATTATACATACCAAACATTATGTATGTAAACCTATATACAACCCAGCATAGCTGGGGTTTATTACTAAATATACATATTTGTAACATTATATGTTATTATATGATAACATACATATCTGTAACATAATATATTATTTGATAACATACATATCTGTAACATTATATCTTATTATAACATATCTTAATATATGATTCATTATATACATAACATATTCTAATATTATATATCACTATTAGATATCACTATTATATTGTATACCTCCGCCCCCCTGCTACGCAGGGGGGCTCATAACCTAATATAAGCCCCAGCTATGCTGGGGATGGAGATTAATGATGATATAGATAATAGACTATAAGATTAATGGTATAATCAGATACAAAGTTAAACTAAGTATAAGATTAATGGAATAATAACCAACAAAGTTATACTAAATATAAAGATTAGCCCCAGCTTAGTATAAGCTGGGGGCGGGATGTATAAGCCCCAACTATGTTGGGGATGGAGATATAGGGTATAAATGAATAATTAAGAACCTCATCAGTAAGCAATAATATATATAAATAATCATAATATATCTAAAACGTGTAAGTATAAGACAGTAGTCTCAGCAAATACATGAGAGTTATTAGTGAAATCATAATTATAAACTCTTCAAGTACATACACCTAACATTATAGCTAACATTATCATATGTATACCATGTAAACCAGTTAAAGAGAAGAATGTTGAACCATAAACTCCATCAGATATAGTAAATGATGAGAACATATATTCTAAACCTTGTAATATAACAAATAAGAATATTAATAAAGTAGTAAATATAAATCCATATAAAGTATCTTTTCTATTACTATTAATTAAAGCATGATGACCCATAGTTATAGTAACTCCAGATGCTAATAATATAATTGTATTTAATAAAGGTAATTCACTAGGTGATATAGCTTCTATACCTGCTGGTGGTCATGCCATACCTATTTCCATAGTAGGATTTAATGAAGAATGTAAATAAGCTCAGAATAAAGAAGCAAATATTAATATTTCACTAACTACAAATAAATAGAAACCTTGAGTTAAACCTGTTTTAACAGCTTTAGTATGGTCACCTAAATAAGTACTTTCAGCTACAACATCTTTAAATCATAAAGTTAAAACATATAAAACACTAAAGATATTAAATATAATATAAAAGTTATTATTAATATAATTATGAGCTGTTAAACCTATACTTATAGCTAAATTCATTAAAGCAAAAGAAGTATATAAAGGTCAAGGTGAAGGACTTACTAAGTGGAATGGATGTAATTGTATATATCCTCTTATAGAATTTGTCATTTTTATTTATAAATAAAATATTGAATTATAAAATTTTAGGTTGAGTTAAATTGGAATCGAACCAATATGGATTACTTAAAAGGTAATTGTCTTAACCATTAGACTATTAACTCTTTATATACTCCAGCCCCAGCATAGCTGGGGCTTATATATTTATATGCCTTCGGAAAGAATTGAACTTACACCGGTCGCGCTTCAAGCGAATGCTCTACCATTTAAGCTACAAAAGCAACAAGAGCAAGTAGAATCGAACTACTATAACATGTGTTGAAGACATGGACTTTACCATTAAGTGATACTCTTATTTAGGTCATATAGGAATTGAACCTATGGCTCAGTTGTGTAAGAACTGCGATTTCACCTCTAATCGAATAACCTTTATATATCATAAATAGGATATAAGCCCCAGCAATGCTGGGGCTGTAGTATATGAATAAATAAGTCCCAATAATATTGGGTATATAGATTAAATTATCCCTAAGGATAAGGATTAAACTGCGTATAATAATAAGAAAGCGATCATTAAAGCGAATAATCCACAAGCCTCTGCTAAGGCGAATCCTAAAATTGCTTGTGGGAATAATGTTGAACGTAATGAAGGGTTACGTGATGTACCGTTAATTAACGCTACGAAAACTAAAGCGATTGCTATGGCTGCTCCTCCTAAAGCTAATGTAGAAATTCCAGCTCCTATGTATTTTGCTGCTAATACTAATTGCATATTATTTATTTTGATCATACCTTTGATAAATATACTTCTACTATCTTATCCCTTTATTTCCTACGCCCCCCTGCTACGCAGGGGGGGCTTATATTTTATTCATTATATTCTATTTAACTATTTATATACCCTTACTATCCTTGTATTGTATACCTCCGCCCCCCTGCTACGCAGGGGGGCTTATATTCATCTATTATAATTGATATATATACTCCAACATTTACTCCAGCCCCAGCATAGCTGGGGCTTATATATACTCATACCTTCATCATAGTATACATATTTATATATACCCATATATATATATTACTCTTACCCCAGCCCCAGCTATGCTGGGGCTTATGTATCATATTTATCTATTATTCTCCAGCCCCAGCATAGCTGGGGCTTATATATATCCTCCGCCCCCCTGCTACGCAGGGGGGCTTATATATTTATTATTTAGATCCATATATACCATCAACCTTAGTATAGCAAAGATTATATATATATCTATAATTAAACATATATCACCAATACCCCCAGCATAGCTGGGGGGTTATCTATTATACTCCAGCCCCAGCATAGCTGGGGCTTATACCCATATACCCCGCCCCAGCTTATACTAAGCTGGGGCTTATCCTCCGCCCCCCTGCTACGCAGGGGGGGCTTATATCATTAACCCTAATATAGCATAGGTTTATATACATATATTATCAAGTCCAATATAGCATAGGTTTATATACAAATATATCTATAATTAAACACTCCAGCCCCAGCTTATACTAAGCTGGGGCTTATATATCACTATACATATATAGTTAATCATATATATTCTACAGCCCCAGCATAGCTGGGGCTTATATTACTAACCCAATATAGGAGAGGTTATATATAGTCAATCATATATATAACTAATACATTTATAGTTAATCATATCTATATATATAACTAATACATTTATAGTTAATCATATCTATATATATCACTAATACATTTATAGTTAAGCCCCAGCTATGCTGGGGCTGGAGATAATATCTATATACACATTTAATTAATATCATACATATATACATTTAATAAATATCATACATATAACATTTACTCATACATAAGCCCCAGCAATGCTGGGGCTGGAGATTAGGGTTATATACATATACAATCATATGTATACATTAAATTAAGATTATACATATCCATATCTATATAATATTTACCCATATATAAGCCCCAGCTATGCTGGGGCTGGAGTATAAAAATATATACTTATGCTATGATAAGGGTAAAGATAAATGAATATATAAGATTAATATAATTTAGTTTTTAATTCTTTAACTTTATTAATATAACGTCTTTCTAAGTTTAAAGCACCTAAGTTAATTTCATAAACAAAAGCCATAACTAAAGTTAATAAGAATATAATTAAGATACTTAAACCATAAATACCATTAGTATAAGCACTAACAACATATGGTAAAATAGAAGATATTTCTAAATCAAAAGGTAAGAATAATATAGCTACTAATATGAAAGCTACACTAAATGCTGATCTTGATTGTTGATATGATGTAAATCCACATTCAAATGGACCATCTTTCTCTATATAAGAATTAGATGTAGATATTAAATAATTTAATAATATTAATATACATGCAACAACAGGAGATAAATATAAATAGTATGTAAACATTTAAATAGTTATTAAATATAACCCTTCCGAAATAAATGGTAAGAATATAAAGAAACTTATTAATAATAATGTTGCTGTTGCTATTACATAAGCTAATGATAAACTTATTTCACCATTATATTCATTTTCTTTTAATGTTCTACTTGTTATTAATACTTTAATTATATTAGCATAATAATATGTTGCTATAACACTACATACTATTAAAATTAAACTTTCTAATATATAATTATCTTGTAATGCACTTATTAATATATATAATTTAGCATAAAATCCTGGTAATGGTGGTATACCTATTAATGAAAATAATGCTAATATCATACATATAGCTAATGTTAAATTAGGTAATTTTAACTGATGTATATATATTAATGGTGATCATTCTGATATTGGTTTATTTATATATTGACTTGCTGCTAATATACTTAAAAATAATATTATATGTGTTAATGTATATTGTATTATATATATATAAAATGATATATCAAATGTTATTACTGATAATAATATATATCCAAAATTTAATAAACCACTATATGCTAATATAGTTTTAATATTTATTTGGAATAATGGTTTATATGCTCCTATTAATAATGATATATAAAAGAATATTATAAATAAATAATGATTAAAGAATATAGCATTAGTAAATATTCATGATGATATTGATATTTTAGCTACTATACTAATATAAGCTGTTATATAAGTTGGTGCATAATTATAAACAGCTATACTTCAACGATGTAAAGGAGCTAATCCCATTTTAAAGAATAAAGCAATTAATAATATATCAAAATAAGTATAAGCATTAGAATAAGAATAAAATATAGAAATATCAGATAAATTAGTAGAACCAGTTAAATTATAAATAAAGTAAGAAGCTAATAAGATAATAGCAGAAGCAACACCACCCATTAAGAAGTATAATAATGAAGCTCTAGATGCATTATAAGATCTATTATGTAAACCAGTTAATAAATATAATGAATAACTTTGTAATTCAACGATAATATATAAAGCTAATAAATCATTAACTAAAGGGAATAATAATAAACCGACACAATTAGCTAATATTAATAATATTAAATAAGGTGATAATAATGTACCTTTACTATTATTTAAACTTGTATTATATACTAATAAACCTATTATTAATAATAATATTAATATAATTAATGGTATATTATATGATGTAACACTAAATCAACTATTAAATATAGTAAAACCTGGTATTAATGATATTATATTTATTGAACTTATAAATAATATTAATACAAATGCTAATATTAATATACCTAATCTATTCAATAATATAGAATGTCCTATTATAGGATTTTTATTGCTAACACCCTCAAATGAAGATGCTGGACTTGTAAAAGTAGAAAATACTAATAAGGTTAAAAATGATGAAAATAACATCTCCTATACCTTCGCCCCCCTGCGTAGCAGGGGGGCTTATTTATACATTACCACCCCCATTACTACATAACTTATATTAACCCTTATAATTCTACAACCCCAGCTATGCTGGGGCTTATATATAGATATCTTGTATACTTGGGTTTATTATGTATATATATCCTACATAACTTATACTTATTTTATATTAACCTATATAATGTACTCCAGCCCCAGCATTGCTGGGGCTTATATAATTACATCTTTATTATAGTTGGGTTTATATATTGATATATTAACATATAATATATCTTATTGTATTCCTCCGCCCCCCTGCTACGCAGGGGGGGCTTATATATACCTTTATTATAGTTGGGTTTATATATAGATATATTAACATATAACATATATCTCATATATATAAATGGATCTTATAATAGTTAGGTTTATATCTCATTATATATGTATACATAACTTAACTATAAGCCCCAGCTATGCTGGGGCTGGAGATAAATAAGTCCCTGCTTAGCATGCTAAGCAGGGGTATGGTATTATTTGGTATGGTATTATTTGGTATGGTATTATTTAGTATAATATGATATGGTATGATATGATATATATAATATGGTATGATATGGTATGATATGATATATATAATATGGTATGATATGGTATGATATATATAATTAAATATACCCAGCCCCAGCATAGCTGGGGCTTATATATCTTATACCTAGCCCCAGCATAGCTGGGGCATTTGTATGTTGTTGATATGTTATTGGTTTATATTAGTGTATTGTTGATATATATAAGCCCCCCTGCTACGCAGGGGGGCGGAGAATATATATAGGTTTATATTAGTGTATTGTAGATATATATAGATAAATATTAGTTATATTGATATTCATAATAAGCCCCCCAGCTTAGTATAAGCTGGGGATGGGTATGTTGTTGGTATGTTATATATATATATTAATATCTTATTCATTTATATAGGTATGTTATTGATATGTTATCTTATATATGTTATAGATATGTTATCTTAAATATGTTATAGATATGTTATCTTATATATGTTATTGATATGTTATCTTAAATATGTATATAAACATATATATGCCTAGCCCCAGCATAGCTGGGGCTTATATATAAGCCCCCCCTGCGTAGCAGGGGGGGCGGAGGTATGTTGTTGATATGTTGTTGATCTATATTGGTATGTTGTTATTATGTAGTTGATATATATCTCCAGCCCCAGCATAGCTGGGGCATTTGTATGTTGTTGGTATGTTATCTTAAATATGTATTTAACCATATATCTTTATCTCAGCATAGCAGGGGTTTATATACTACCCCCCAGCATAGCTGGGGGGTTTATTAATATTATAGTTATTATGTATTATGTATTATATTATCATTATTTGTTATTAAATATATATATACTCCAGCCCCAGCATAGCTGGGGCTTATATATACAATTATACATATCTCCAATATTACATATGGGTTATATTATATATATACATTCTCAACATAGTTAGGTTTATATAAGGGATTATAATATATGTAAGATAATATACAATATAACATAAGGATAATTATATATTTACATACCTCTCCCCCAGCTTATACTAAGCTGGGGGCTTATTCATTGTTATCCTCCGCCCCCCTGCTACGCAGGGGGGGCTTATATTTTATCTTTATACCATCTATTTTATCATTATAACATATATCTTTATACCATCTATTATATCATTATAACATATATCTTTATACCCCACCCCCAGCTTATACTAAGCTGGGGGCTCATCTATATTATCATTATAACATATATCTATATATATACCATATACCTATAATTATACATATCTATGTATTTCTATATCTATATAATCATAATAATATATACATATCATTAATATAACATATACATACCTTCATAATAACATATATCTATATAATCATAATAATATATACATACCATAATTATTAAATATACATACCATCATAATAATCTATATCATCATCATTATAACATATATCTATATCCCACCCCAGCTTATACTAAGCTGGGGCTCATCTATATCATCATCATTATAACATATACATACCATAATTATAACATATATCTATATATATATTCATACACCCAGCCCCAGCATAGCTGGGGCTTATCCTCCGCCCCCCTGCGTAGCAGGGGGGGCTTATATGTTATCTTACATCATATCTTATCTTACATCATATGTTATCTTACATCATATGTTATCTTACATAATATCTTATATGGGTAATATACAATATAGATATAAATGATATCATTAATATATACCATATAATCATATATACCATATAATCATATATACCATACTATTAATGTAATAATACAATATTATCATATATACCATACTATTAATGTAATAATACAATATTATCATATATAAACATATATATTCATAAGTTATAAGCCCCAGCTTAGTATAAGCTGGGGCTGGGGAGGTATATGTAAACATATCTATATATTATTTATTATGATGTAACATATATTGATATATTATAAGCCCCAGCTATGCTGGGGCTGGGGAGGTATATATAAACATATCTAATTATAATTTATATATATAACATATATACATAGTTATATTATAAGCCCCTGCATAGCAGGGGCTGGAGGTATATGTAAACATATCTATTTATAAAGTTATATATATGTAACATAATGTTCATATATTATCTATATGTAAACATATCTAATTATAAGGTTATATATATACATACTAATATAGTTATATTATAAGCCCCAGCATAGCAGGGGCTGGAGGTATATATAAACATATCTATTTAAATGTAAGATATTTATAATAAAGATATAGGTTAATAAATATATGGGTATAATTAAGGTGTAATAATGTATATTATTAGAAGATTAAAGATGAGTTTTTAATAAATGAATAAATATAACTTAAATAGTTTTAAGATTTGTTACCAATATAGAATAAGATATTTTCAATAGTAGAGATAGCAGGTATTAATATTAAGAAGTAACTAAAGTAGAAAGCTGTAGATAATTGACCTAAAGCGATGAAAGGTACTTCAACATGTAATTGACCTAAGTTACATAATAAGAAGAAGTTAAATAAGAATAAGTAGAAGAAGAATTTAGATATAACTTTAAATGTATTACCTCTTATAACAGATCTATCAACAACTGGTAATATTAATAATATTAATAATGCTGCAAACATAGTTATTACTCCTCCTAATTTATCTGGTATTGATCTTAATATAGTATAGAATGGTAATAAATATCATTCTGGTACAATAGATGCTGGTGTAACCATTGGGTTACCTGGTATATAGTTATCACTATGTCCTAATGTATTTGGTGAGAAGAATACGAATAAACTAAATATTAATAAGAATACAAATACAGTGATTAAATCTTTAAATATAAAGTAACTATGCATAGGTATTCTATCTAAATTACCTGAAATACCGACAGGGTTAGATGAACCATGTATATGTAAAGCTATTAAATGCATAACAACTAAAGCAGCTAAGATAAATGGTAATAAGAAATGTAAAGCAAAGAATCTTTGAATAGTAGGGTTACTAACAGAGAAACCTCCTCAAATGAAAGGAACTAAATCATTACCAATAAATGGTATAGCTGATAATAAATTAGTAATAACAGTAGCACCTCAGTGAGACATTTGTCCATAAACTAAACAATATCCCATGAAACCTGTTGCCATAGTTAATATTAATATAATAACTCCTATAGTTCATACTAAAACTCTAGGTGATTTATAACTACCGTAATATAAAGCTTTACCAATATGTAAGTAAATACATATAAAGAAGAATGAAGCTCCATTAGCATGTATATATCTTATTAATCAACCACCATTAACATCACGCATAATATGTTCAACTGAGTTAAAAGCTAACTCAATATTTGATGAATAATGCATAGCTAAGAATATACCTGAAGCTATTTGTATAACTAAACATAAACCTAATAATGAACCTACGTTTCATCAATAGTTTATTGAACTTGGTTGTGGACTATCTATCAAGTAACTATTTACTAATGATAAATATGGATTTGTTTTTCTTATTGTCATTTTAATTATTTTTATAATTTATTTTACCTTTACTTTTTTCCTTTTATTGATCTTACCTATTTTATTATCTTCATCATATTTACCCATATTTACCCATATCACAATATAACTATATCTCTCCATCCCCAGCTTAGTATAAGCTGGGGCTTATCTTTATCTATACTTAATTTAAGTTATATATATGAGGTTAGACATATATAAGCCCCAGCTATGCTGGGGCTTAAGATCTTATATTAAACATACATATGTATATTAATACATTATTAACATATAATTTGTTTATATATAAGCCCCCCCTGCGTAGCAGGGGGGGCGGAGGTATAGTTAAAGTTTATACATATATCTCTATAATTATTGATGTATATATAAATCTATATATATATAATAATCACTAACATAGGGGCTTATTAATAAGACAGGTTATATATCTCCAGCCCCAGCTTATACTAAGCTGGGGCTTATCTACTTTAAGTATAGTTGTACTTATATCCTTCGCCCCCCTGCGTAGCAGGGGGGCTATATTAAATACCCCAGCCCCAGCATAGCTGGGGCTTATACATATTTATAATCATATATGAGGTTAGATATATATAATAGTATAATCTTATATTTAAACATACATATGTCTAGCCCCAGCATAGCTGGGGCTTTATCTCTATCATTATTGATGTATATCTATTTTTTATATTAAATATCTACTATAATTGGAATTTATTAATATTATAATAATAAATTATTAACATCCGCCCCCCTGCGTAGCAGGGGGGGCTTATAATGAGTATATATATTTATGATATAGATTACTACCTAAATATTGTGTATATATATACACCAGCCCCAGCATAGCTGGGGCTTATTAATAAGATATGTCTACAGTATAATTGGGTTTATATAAACATACACATATATATACACTACCTTATTTACCCCAGCTTATACTAAGCTGGGGGTTGAAAGTATGCATAACATTATTTTATTCAATTATACATTACACTATTTTATTCAATTATACATTACACTATATTATTCAATTATACATTACACTATATTATTCAATAATAACTAAGATTATATTCAGTATATTTGGACTTACATATATATATATCCATAATAGTTAGACTTACATATATATATATCCATAATAGTTAGACTTAGATATATATATCTCCACCATATTTACCCCAGCATAACTGGGGTTTATTAATAAGATATGTCTACAGTATAGTTGGGTTTATATAATAATACCTACAGCTTATATAATTCAATCATACATAACATACCTATCCCAGCTTATACTAAGCTGGGGCTTATATAAACATATATTCTCCAGCCCCAGCATAGCTGGGGCTTACATTAAGTTATATTAATAATAACCTTATATTTTGTATATATAAACATATATATATATACCTACTTATGGGTATATACACATTTATATATATACCTACTTATGGGTATATACACATATATATCTCCAGCCCCTGCTATGCAGGGGCTTATAACTCACCTATGAATGTAAACATACATATATCTCCAGCCCCTGCTATGCAGGGGCTTATAACCTACCTATGTATATATTGACATATATATATAAACCTACCTATGTATATATAGACATATATTGACATATATATATAAACCTACCTATGTATATATAGACATATATTCTCCAGCCCCAGCATAGCTGGGGCTTATATATAAACCTACCTATGAGCCCCCCTGCGTAGCAGGGGGGCGGAGGTATATACATTTATTTGTATGGTAATATGTATATATAGATAATAACCTTATATTATGTATATACACACATATATATGTACTTTTATATAGCCCCCCCTGCTACGCAGGGGGGGCGGAGGATACATAAGTTTCAGTTATGCTGGTGATAACTCTTATTTGTATGGTTACTTATTTGTATACTTATTTATATGATATTTATAGTATGAATACATAAGCCCCCCTGCTACGCAGGGGGGCGGAGGTATATAAACCCATCTTTATTAATGAGTAATATTGTAAATAAATGAATAAATAGATTAAATTAAATTAATAATAAATATAATAAATAAGTTAATAGCTATAATTAAAGGTATATGTAATATTAATCTACCAATACCTGTACTACCTAATACTTTTAATAAACCATTATCAGTTAATTCGTTTAAGTAACCACCTAATACTAATGTAGGTCTTATAACTAAGTTATTTAATAATTGGTCATAATATATACGTTGGTTAAAGTAATTATATACTGATGATTTATTAATTTTATACATAAATTCATATATATAAATTAAAGATAATGATAAAGATAAACCTAATATCATTGGTAAATATTTAAATATAGTTGGTATAGTAAATTCTGTTTCTATAAATGTATTAGTATGTGGTAATCCTATATTTAAATGGAATATAACATTATCTCTATAATAACCTAAGAATATACTATAAATAGCTAATACAGTCATAGGTATTATCATTCAATTACTTTCATGTATAAAGGCATATGTATATTTATTAGATCTAGGATTATTATAGAAAGTTAAGTATAAAACTCTTAAAGAGTATATAGCAGTTAATGTAGCAGAAGCAGTAGCGATAAAGTACATAATATAACCACTTAAAGTATAAGTACCATATAAAGATTCGATAACAATATCTTTAGAATAGTAACCAGTTAAACCAGGTATAGCCATTAAAGATAAAGAAGCTATAACCATAGAAACATAACTATAAGGTAAGTATTCGATTAAACCACCATATTTACGCATATCTTGAGTTTCTGACATAAAACTATGTATTATAGATCCAGCTGACATAAATAATAATGCTTTAAAGAATGCATGACAATATAAGTGATATATAGCTAAATCATAAGCACTAGAACCTATAGCTAACATCATTATAGCTAATTGACTCATAGTAGATAAAGCAATAACTCTTTTTATATCGTTAGATACAACGGCAATTAAACCACTTATTAAAGTTGTAAATCCTCCTAATCATAATATAAATAATAATACAGATGGTGTATATTCTAATATATATGATGATCTAACTAATACAAATACTCCACTACAAACCATAGTAGCTGCATGTAATAATGAACTAACCGGTGTAGGCCCTTCCATAGCTAATAATAATCATGAATGTAAACCTAATTGTGCAGATTTAGCTGTAGCTGCTACTAATAACATTATAGCTAATAAATTTAATATAGTTGTATTAGTATGTGGTGTTAATAATTCTATAGTATTAAAATCTACAGCATGATATAATGATATAATTGAACCTATAAATATAACAAATAATGCATCACCCATTCTATTTAATAATATAGCTGATAATGCAGATTTCATAGCTGCTAAACGTGTATTTCAGAAAGATATTAATAAATAAGATATAACTCCTACAAATTCTCATCCAATAAACATCATAACATAATTATCACTTATAACTAAAACTGTCATAAATATAGCAAATATACTTAATATAATATAGAAACGGTTACGATTAGGATCAAATCTCATATAATCAATAGCATAAAATAAAACAGCCATAGTAACTAAACCAACAGGTACCATAACTACCATAGATAAAGGGTCTAATAAGATACCATAATTGATATTAATATCACCCAAAGAGATTCAAGAACCTAAGTTAATATGGATTGTTTCTTCAAAGATATAAGTTAAGAAATGGAACATTTATAAAATATTAGTAACTTTACCTCTCAATCTGTAGTATGAAACTAATAAACTTAAACCAATAGCAGATTCAGCACCTGCTAAGATTATAATAAATAAAGCAAATATAGTAGCTTGTATATCATCATATATACCACCTATATATATTATTTTAACTGTAACTGTTAATAATAATATTTCTATTGCTATTAATAATGTTATTATATTATTTTGACTAACATAAAATGTTAATAATGTTGATAATATTGCTATCATTTTAATTAATATTATTAAATAATAATCCTTATTATTCCCTTTTATTTTGTAATTTAAACTTATCATATATATATACCATCTATAACATAACCTCCAGCCCCAGCTTATACTAAGCTGGGGCTTATATCTCCTACATAGTGGGTTATTATTATGACCAGCCCCAGCATAGCTGGGGCTTAGGTTTATTTATATATTAAAGACTTTTATGATATAACTTATTCTATATACCCCACCCCCAGCTTATACTAAGCTGGGGGCTCATATATGCCCCCGCCCCAGCATAGCTGGGGCTTTTCATATATATACTACATAGTTGGTTATTAGTTAGGGTTTATTTATATATTTAAGACTTTTATTATATATACCCCACCCCCAGCTTATACTAAGCTGGGGGCTAATCTATTTCATATCTATATTTATATCATCTATTTCATATCCTCCAGCCCCAGCATAGCTGGGGCTTATATATATACCCCACCCCCAGCTTATACTAAGCTGGGGGCTCATCTATTAGATATCTATATATACCCACCCCAGCTTATACTAAGCTGGGGCTCATTTATGCCCAGCATAGCTGGGGCTTTACATAGTTAGGGTTAATTTATATATTAAAGACTTATATGATATAACTTATCATATCTTTATGATCTATACCCCACCCCCAGCTTATACTAAGCTGGGGGCTCATAAATACACTACATAGTGGGTTATTATTATAACCAGCCCCAGCATAGCTGGGGCTTATAAACTCCAGCCCCAGCTTATACTAAGCTGGGGCTTATATCTACTACATAGTTGAATATATTTGAACCTTATGTATATATCTTATAGATAGTTGGTTATGATTAATGATAAAATCTATAACATAGTTGGATATATATCTCTAACATATTTGAACCATATGTATATATCTAACATATCTAAACTTTATGTATATATCTTATAGATAGTTGGTTATGATTAATGATAAAATCTATAACATAAATGAATACTCCACCCCAGCTTATACTAAGCTGGGGTTATTAAGGTATAAGCCCCAGCAATGCTGGGGCTAGGCATATATCTACTACATAGTTGGATATATATCTCTAACATATCTTAACCTTATATCTATATTTTACATAAGCCCCAGCTATGCTGGGGCTGGAGATTGGTATATTATTTACTACATAGTTGGTTATATATATATCTTCAATATATTATGTCTATATCTAAATCATAAGCCCCCCTGCTACGCAGGGGGGCGGAGGTATATATTTATATAATAAGATATATAAATGATAAGCCCCCCTGCTACGCAGGGGGGCGGAGGATAAGCCCCAGCTATGCTGGGGCTGGAGGAAATTAAATGAATATATAAGAGAGATATATAATAGAATTATTTAACAGGTGCAATTAATACAGGTAATTCACTGAATGTGTGATACTCTGCAGGTCTTGTTAATATTAACTCTAAATCTGAATCTCTTGTATTTCTAGTTAAATTAGATTCTATAAAGTCAGGTGTAACTTGTATTTCTAAATCTTCATTCTCACCATTCTCTAATTGTATTTGTACACTTTTTAATCCAACTATAACTGATATAATAGATATAGCAGAACCAATACTACTAATATAGTTTCAACCTACAAAAGCATCAGGGTATTGAGGTATACGACGTGGCATACCATTTAAACCTAAGAAGTGCATAGGTAAGAAAATTATATTAACAGAGATAAATAATAATCAGAAGTGAATTTCAGCTCATACTTTATTATATTGTAAACCGAACATAGAAGGACCTCAGTAATAATAACCACCAACTAAACTAAATAAGGCACCCATAGATAAAACATAATGGAAATGACCAACTACGTAATAAGTATCATGGAAAGCTACATCAATTGAAGCATTAGATAACATAACTCCAGTTAAACCACCAACAGTAAATAAGAATAAGAAACCTAAAGCGAATAACATAGGTACAGCTAATCTAACTTCTCCTCCATAAACAGTAGCAATTCAACTAAATATTTTAATACCAGTAGGTACAGCAATAACCATAGTAGCACTAGTGAAATAAGCTCTAGTATCAATATCTAAACCAACAGTATACATATGGTGTGATCAAACTAAGAAACCTAATAAACCAATAGATCCCATAGCATATAACATACCAATTTCTCCAAATATAGGTTTTTTACTATATGTAGAAACAATATGTGATATAATACCAAAACCAGGTATAATTATAATATAAACTTCAGGATGTCCAAAGAATCAGAATAAGTGTTGGTATAATACAGGATCTCCTCCAGCAGCTACCTCGTAGAAACCAGTATTAAAGTTTCTATCCATTAATAATAAAGTAACACCAGCAGTTAATACAGGTAAAGATAATAATAATAAAATAGCAGTAAAGAAGATAGCTCAAACAAATAAAGGAGCATTAATCATGTGTAAACCTATAGTACGCATATTTAAGAAAGTAACAATAAAGTTAATAGCTCCTAATAAACTAGATATACTAGTTAAGTGTAAAGCAAAGATAGCTAAATCAACAGAAGGACCAGAATGAGCATTAATAGAAGATAAAGGAGGATAAACAGTTCAACCAGTACCAGCACCTTGTTCGATTAAAACAGAAGCGATAATACAAACTAAGGCAGGAGGTAAACATCAGAAACTAATATTATTTAATCTAGCGAAAGCCATATCAACGGCACCAATTAAGATAGGTAAAAAGAAGTTACCAAAAGCACCGATTAATACAGGCATAACAAATAAGAAAATCATAGCAATAGCATGACCTGTAACCATAACATTAAATATTTGGTTATTACCGTTTAAATATTGAGGGTTAGGTCCTGATAACTCCATTCTTATTATAACAGACATCGCAGTAGCTACCATTGATGATATTAAACCATATCCTAAATATAATATAGCTATATCTTTATGTGATGTACTATATAATCAACGTGTTATATATGACATTTGTTTCATTTTTTATTATTTATATTTTTTAATATTCTTTTTCCTTATCTCTAAGTTTACCTTTCTATTTACTTTTCTTACTTCCCTATCTTTTCTCTTTCTTCTATACATATTTATGATATACCTAACATAGATGGGGTTTATATATATACCCAGCATAGCTCGGGTTTATCTTTATAGTATATTTTATTATTTTCTACATCATTAATATCTACCACCATGCTAAATAGAGGTTTATATATTAGCCCCCCCTGCGTAGCAGGGGGGCGGAGGTATGTGATATATTTTAATATATATATCTCTATATATGTTATCTATATAATTGTTGGGTTTATTATAACTAACACCTTATTACATATGTAAGTATATCTTATTGTTAATATCCCCCAGCCCCAGCATAGCTGGGGCCTATATATGATATAATAGTATATTATTAATTAATAACATAACCATATATATGCTTATCTTATAATACCCCAGCATAGCTGGGGCTTATATACCTATGTATGTTATAATCTATGTATTTATGTATATACACATAATTCTCTCCAGCCCCAGCATAGCTGGGGCTTATATATATTCTTAAGTATATTCTCTCCAGCCCCAGCATAGCTGGGGCTTATATACAAAACTATGTATGTTATCATTTATATATTCTCATATATAACAATATATGTTATAATCTACATACACATCTAATATACCACTCACCTTCCCCAGCTTATACTAAGCTGGGGTTTATAATGTATGTTATCCTCCGCCCCCCTGCTACGCAGGGGGGCTTATATGTTAATTTTATACATAAAATGTACGTTATTATATATACACACATATATAACAATGTATGATATTACATACCCCAGCCCCAGCATAGCTGGGGCTTATACATACGTATATAACAATATATGATTATATATATATATACACATGTGTATAACTATGTATGTTATTAAATACCCCAGCCCCAGCATAGCTGGGGCTTATGCATACATATATAATGATGTATGTTATAATTTACATACACATCTAAATATAACGATGTATGTTATAATCTACATTCACATCTAAATATAACGATGTATGTTATAATCTACATACACATATAAATATTTCACTCTCCCCCCCAGCTTAGTATAAGCTGGGGGCTTATGTATGTCATCTTATAATAAACGATGTATATTATCATATATATCTCCAATAAGATATGTTTTAATACATATATATACTCCAGCCCCAGCATAGCTGGGGCTTATATATAACGATGTATATTATCATATACTCCAGCCCCAGCATAGCTGGGGCTTAATTTAATGTATGATATCTTATAATGTATGTTGTAATCTCCAGCCCCAGCATAGCTGGGGCTTATCTATATTATCATAATGTAAATACACATATTCTCTCCAGCCCCAGCATAGCTGGGGCTTATGTATGTATATAATAATACCCTACCCCTGTATATGGGTTATAAAGTATGTCTACAGCCCAGCATAGCTGGGACTTATCATATACAATGATATATATGTAATCATTTATATATATAATAAGATATGTTTTAATCTCCAGCCCCAGCATAGCTGGGGCTTATATATGTTGTCATATAATAAGATATGTTATTATCTCCAGCCCCAGCATAGCTGGGGCTTATGTATATAAGCCCCCCTGCGTAGCAGGGGGGCGGAGGTAATATGTATGTATATCTTATATAATCTTAATACTCTATATATCTTATACTTATTATCTAATTCTCCAGCCCCAGCTTATACTAAGCTGGGGCTTATATCTCATATGGTAATATATTATCACTATATTAACACATTATGATAATAGGTAACTTATTCTCTCCAGCCCCAGCATAGCTGGGGCTTATGTATATAAGCCCCCCTGCGTAGCAGGGGGGCGGAGGTAAAATATATATAACTATACTTAAATAATTGAGTATATACCACAATTATGTAGATTTATATCTATATTGATATGTATATAACCTTATGTATATAAGCCCCCCTGCTACGCAGGGGGGCGGAGGTCATATGTATATATGTTTATATATATTCATAAGTATTTAATCTTATATATATTAATAAGTATTTAAACTTATACATATATTGATATGTATATCTATTAACTAAGAGTTATGTATGTATACCCAACCTATAACATAGATAGGGTTATATAATAAATGTATGTATATTGAATATATAATAATTAACATACCAAGTATAATATGGTTTATGAATACTCCACCCCCAGCTTATACTAAGCTGGGGGTTATTATCTATATTGATATGTATATAATCTTATATTTATCTCTATTATATATGTAATCTATAACTATACTTAGTATATATACATATAAGCCCCAGCTATGCTGGGGCTGGAGATTACAATTATATAAATAAGATATTTATGTAACATACTCTATATATCCAATATACTCTATATATAAATAAGATATATGTAACATACACAATATATTAGATATTTATTACTATAAATAAGCCCCAGCTTTGCTGGGGCTGGAGATATGATATACACTTATATATACCCTATATATAGTACATATATATTATATATAACTATAGGTATATGATACATGATACATGATATAAGCCCCAGCTATGCTGGGGCTGGAGTATATAACCATGAGTATAATATATATATATATTAGATATAACTATGAATATATGGTATAAAATAAGCCCCCAGCTTATACTAAGCTGGGGCGGAGATATGTAATAATGAATATATGATATAATATAAGCCCCCAGCTTATATTAAGCTGGGGTGGAGATATGTAATAATGAGTATATGGTATAAGATACATATGTAACTATAAGTATATGATATAGATAAGCCCCAGTTATACTGGGGTGGAGATATGTAACTATAAGTATATGATATAGATATAATCTCCTATTATGTATGTTAGGATGATATATATAGATAATAAATAGACATATATATAAGATAATTCATATAAGCCCCAGCTTAGTATAAGCTGGGGTGGGGATATAACATATGAGAGATATATAATAATATATGTAATCAAATATATATAACCATATGAGATATATAATAATATATGTAATCAAATATATGTAATCAAATAAGCCCCAGCTTAGTATAAGCTGGGGGATTTATAATATACCATATATATCTTATCATTTTAATATAAACCCAACTATACAGTGGTTGATATATATACATATCTATGTTATGATAATATAATCCTATATATAAGCCCCAGCTATGCTGGGGCTGGAGTATATATAAGTGATATTGGTATGAAAAGCCCCAGCTATGCTGGGGCGGGGGTATATCTATATAAGTGATATGTAAGTATAAATATATATATGTATAGATAAGCCCCAGCTATGCTGGGGCGGGGTTATGTAGGTATAAATATATATGTATGTAGGTATAAATAAATAATAACAATTAAGTATACTCCCATTCTCCCCAGCTTAGTATAAGCTGGGGTATAAAAGTATATATCTATATGTGGATATATATAAGTAAACCCAAGTTATATATATGTGGATATATATAAGTAAACCCAAGTTATATATATGTGGATATATATAAGTAAACCCAAGTTATATATAGGTTATATGTTATTATAAGCCCCTGCTATGCAGGGGCATATATAAGTAAGTTGTAGATAAACCCCAACTATGTTGGGTATAATATTAGTCCTGCTATGCAGTGGTTGTATAAATATATATATAATCATATTAACCCTAACTATGTTAGATATTTATAAGCCCCAGCTATGCTGGGGCTGGTGTATATATGTACACAATATATAGGTAGTAATAAATATAAGCCCCCCCTGCGTAGCAGGGGGGCGGAGGATAAGCCCCAGCTTTGCTGGGGCTGGAGAGATTAAATTAAACATACATATATAAGGTTTAATATAACATACATATATAAGGTTAAAGATAACATAGATATATAAGGATATAAATGATAATTCTTAGTATATTAAGTATAGAATATAGGAGATATAAGTTATGTTAGAGATATATCCCCTACATAGTTAAGGTATAGTATAAGAGTTTAATAATGTATTATCTCATTGGGAATCGAACCCAAATAATTACTTTAGAAGAGTAATGTTCTAACCATTGAACTATAAGACATAAATCACCTAGATATAATCCATAATATACTTCCCTTACTTATCCTTAGCTAGGTATTGGTTTATAACTTCTATTTATATCTCATATATCTAACCCAATATATCTTAGATCTTCATGTTATATACTCCAGCCCCAGCATAGCTGGGGCTTATATCATATATCATAATATAGTATTTGTTATAAATATCATACATCATAATATAGTATATGTTCTATATATCATAATATAGTATTTGTTATATCCCCGCCCCAGCTTATACTAAGCTGGGGCTTATTATAAGATAGTATATGTTATATATAATTCAATAGGTAGATATAATGAAGATAAATATAACCCATACTGGGAGAGATGAAGTATATTGAATATAATCATATAAGCCCCAGCTATGCTGGGGGATGTAAATATACATATAAGCTTTAGCTATACTCGACATATGATGGTGATAGTATATAAATAAACCCTAGCTATGTTAGACATATTATGGAGATAATATATATATATGTAAGCCCCAGCTATGCTGGGGCTGGAGAATATATGGTGACCTATATATATGGTGATATGTAAGCCCCAGCTATGCTGGGGCTGGAGAATATATGGTGACCTATATATATGGTAATATATAAACGTATATGTTAATATAACCCAATTATATAAGAGATATATAGTGATATATAATCGTATATGTTAATATAACCCAATTATATTAGAGATTAATTATAAGCCCCAGCTATGCTGGGGCTAGAGTATATGTATATATATGTTGATATAAGGTAGTATATATATATAATTAACATAAATATGGTGGTTATATAGTTTAATATGGTATATAGATTTAGCCCCCCTGCGTAGCAGGGGGGCGGAGGATATATGGTCATAAATGATTGTATATGTTAATATAACCCATTTATATTAGAGATTAAATATATGATTACCTATATATATAGTGATATATAATCATATATAAAGCCCCAGCTATGCTGGGGTAAATATGGTGGAGATATAGATGTATATTTATAAGATGATTATATATGTATATGTAAGCCCCAGCTATGCTGGGGCTGGAGGATATGATAATGTAGGTATAAGATGTTAGTATACCTAGATATGGTAATATAGATATAAGCCCCAGCAATGCTGGGGCTGGAGTAAACAGGGGTATGTAGATATATATGTAGATATAAGCCCCAGCTATGCTGGGGCTGGAGGATATGGTAATATAGATATAAGCCCCAGCTATGCTGGGGCTGGGGTATGTAGATATAAATATATAAGTATATGTAGATATGATAGTATATATATTGAGATAAAGCCCCAGCTATGCTGGGACAGGAGTATATATGGTAATAAATAAAGATGTATACATATATATGTAGATTTAAATATAAATGTAGATATAAGCCCCAGCAATGCTGGGGCTGGAGTATACTGGGGATAGGCATATGTTAATATATCTAAATATAATAATATGTAAGCCCCAGCTATGCTGGGGCTGGAGGATATGTAAATATAAGCCCCAGCAATGCTGGGGCTGGAGTAAATGAATAAATGCCCCAGCAATGCTGGGGCTGGAGAGAGATAATAAACCCAAGCTATGCAAGGGTAGGATATAAGGTTTTATTTATATAAAATGACCTACATTTATAAAGATATGAGCATCTAAAATATATATTAAAGATGGTAAGAATATAGCAAAACCAAATAATAAAGGTAAGAATACGATTCAACACATATTAATTAATTTATCATATCTTACTCTAGGTAAAGTAGCTCTTACTCAAATATAAGTAAATGCAAATACGTTAGCTTTTAAACCTAAAACTATACCAGTACCACCTCCAAAGAATAATACAGCTGTTAAAGTAGATAAGAATAAGATAGAAGCATATTCAGATAAGAAGAATAAAACAAATATAGATGAAGAGTATTCTGTCATGTGACCTGATACTAATTCAGATTCAGCTTCAACATTATCGAAAGGTGGTCTTGCACATTCAGCTACACAACCTATAAATCATATTATTGATAAAGGTAATAAAGGTATAAATAATCATATAGAAGTTTGTAATTCTACATATCTAGATAAGTTCATTGAACCAGCAAATAATATACATAATAAAACTATAGTAGTTAAAACTAATTCGTAACTAATTAATTGAGCTGTAGAACGAATAGAACCTAATAAAGAATATTTACTATTAGCAGATCAACCAGCTAATAATGTACCAAATACTCCTACACTACTTATAGCTAATGTTAATATTAAACCATAATTATGATCTGTTATAGTTATTCCTGGACCAAATGGTATAACTGATCAACATAAGAATGCAGATACTAATGATATAATAGGACTTATAAATAATATAACTTTATCAGCATGTGTTGGTACTATTATTTCTTTTAATAATAACTTAGCTGCATCTGCTATAGCCATTAATATACCATAATAACCTACAGCATTAGGACCTACTCTACGTTGCATATAACCTAATGTTTTACGTTCTGCAACAGTTAAGAATGCAACAGCTAATAAAATAGAAACAAACATTAATAATAATTCAATAAATTGTAACATATTATCTAGTAATAGCAATAGCCCCAACAACAGATAAGATTAATATTAAACCAGTTATAATTAATAAAATAGCATATTCAGTATAGAATTGGTTACCTACTATAATTAATTCATTAAATGTATCATTTAAATTAATAATAATACCAGGACCAAAATCATTAGCATAAGTTAAATCTAAAGGAATAAAACAAACTAATAAAATAGAAATAATTAAAGGTGAAACATTACCTTGAGGTATAAAATCTATTTTTAATAAAGATAAAATAAATAAGAATAATATAGCAATAGCACCAACATATATTAAAATATATAAGATACCCATTAACATAAAATCTTGATTATATAAAGAGATAGCAGTACTAACGAATAAAACAATTAATCATAAAATACTTTGAACAGGTGATAATAAACCCATAGCTAATAAGCTAGATAAACCACTAATTAAATTCATATTATATAAAATATAATAAATAAATGTTATAAGAGATTAAGAATATAACATTATAAAATATATACATATTTACGTTCATATTTGGAATCGAACCAAAATCGATGTATTAACAGTACATTGCTTTACCTTTAAGCTATATAAACTTACCTTAAATGAATATTTATTCTGCTTCTGATAATCATTCTATAAATTCGTTAATTGGTACACACTCAACTTTTATAGGCATTAATGCATGATTAACTCCACATAATTCACTACATTGTCCATAATAAACTCCTGTTCTTTGTATTAAAGCACTTACTTGGTTTAAACGTCCTGGTGTAGCATCTATTTTTATTCCTAATGATGGTACTGCAAATGAATGTAATACGTCATTAGCTGTTACTATAAATCTAACATGTGTATCTACTGGTAATACTATTGATGTATCTGTATCTAATAATCTTAATTGTCCTTCTTCTAACATGTCTTCAGGTATAATATATGATTCATATTCAATTGTTTCTCCTTTTTCTGATATGAAATCTGAATATTCATATTTTCAATATCATTGTAAACCAACAACTTTAATAGTCATAGCAGGAGTTAAAACTTCATCACATAAGTATAATAAGATAAAACTAGGGAAAGCAATTAATAATAAAATAACAGCAGGGAAAATAGTTCAAATTATTTCTAATGTTTGTCCATGTTTTAAATATTTATAAGCAAATTTATTATTTTTAAAATCAGCAATTACTACATATAAAATATATGAAACTAAACCTAATATTAAAGCTAAATAGAACATTATATGATCATATAATTCATGAATACCTTCTTGGTTAGGTGTTGCTGAATCTTGTAAACGTACACCTCAAGGTGTTGGTACATCTAATCAAATCATTTTTAATAAAATTAATTTAATTATTATAAATACATATTAATAAAATATGGAATCAATCGGAATCGAACCGATATTGTTCACATGCAAAGCGAAAGATTTACCAATTAATCTATGATCCCTATGGTATATATTTAAGGTATATGTATATTTTTTAATTAGTTAATTACTCTTTTAGAAGAGTAAATACTAACACATTATAGTCTATAATGTATAAACTTATCTGAAGGATTTAATATTTGATATGCATTCAATATGTAAACACAACATTCTTAGCAAAAAGATAATTAATAATAATTAATTAAATAGTTACCATAGGAATGTACCTTATTATCCTTGCGTACACTTAAGGCAACAGATAAGAGAAAAATCCATAGATGATAAAATCATTACTGACTCACGTCGTAATTAACCCATCTCAAGTAACTCCTTAGAGGACGAACAGTCCTACCCTACCTAGTTGCTGCGACCAGGAGGACGAGTCTAGACGACATCGAGGTGGCAAACACCGCTGACGATATCAACTCTCACGCGGTTAATCCGTTATCGACATCCATACCATTTGTTTATGCCTGTTCACTACACTCTACGTAAGTACTAATTCCACTCGTTTGTGTTATTATCATCGCACAATTATGTTGTTATCCTTACTTATAATCATCAGCCCCAGCATTGCTGGGGCTTATATTCTATTTACCATATAGATTTATTGTACGTAATTTACTATTAAATAAATAAATTAATTAAACATTTAGTTTTATTATAAAAACCTTGTTATTAGACACATCAGATGCTTTCGCTGATGTCGACGCCCCATCGAAACTAACCTCTTTACTCTTTCTTAACTTATTATAAGCTTAACTTATTTAATTCATTAACTCCAGCCCCAGCATAGCTGGGGCTTTAATGAAAATATATTAATTAGATTCTTCTTTTATATATATAGGTATCTCATTTGATTTAAAATATAAATATAACCTAATCTACTGAAATAAATAAAAGAAGATAAATTATTTAAAGAAATAATTAAAAATCAAAATAAAGATATAGTAAAGCTGCATAGGGTCTTTTTGTCAACCTACGGATATACGGCATCTTCACCGCAATTGCTATTTCACTGGGTCTACTTTGGATACAGTTATCGCATCGTATATTCATTCATGCAGGACGTCAATTATACGTCAATGAATTTCGCTACCTTCGGATCCTCACAATAAGACCGCCGTTTATCTGTTCTTTATAAAATAATCTATTAAATTATAATATTTATAAAACAAACACCGGGCAGATATCACTTATTATACTTACTATTACTAGTATGCAATAAGCTATGTTTTTGGTAAACAGTCGCACGATTTATTTTGCCGAGTTCATTCAAAGTAGTTTTCCCATTCCCTTTTATCATACCTGTGTCGGTCTACAGTACGGTTCATTTTCCTTTTCTTGTTCTTTCACCCATTAATTTTATATTTCTATATTAATCTTAGGGACCGTTCGTTTATAGTAAAACCTTATGAATTAGGGGATAATCTTATATTATCTATCGTTACTCAAGCCAGCAATCTCTTTATAATTTTTTATTATATATTCTGCTACCATATAATTCATTTTGAATTATATCTATAATACTGTTATTAATTTAGACCCGTATATTTTCTCTATTATTAATATATCCGAAGATATATAAAATTAGTGCATTGTTACATGTTCATTAAAAGTTGATTATTGTCAAACCCACTTACTAATTGTCTATAATTTAATATAATAATCAAAATATATGATTATTAATTTTGATTAAATAATCAAAATGTGATAGATTTTGTTCACTTAATTAATATTTGGGACATTCATTTTATAGTCTAGGTTGTTTCCTTCTCGACCTACTACCTTATCGCAATAAGTCTGACTCCTTATATAATGCTTATATAATAAAATATAAGTAAATAACCTTAATTAAGGTTAAATTATTAACTGATTCCGAGGTTTAAATATTTTGATAAAATTATATTCTAATTCCCCAAAGGTATTTAAGTGCTGTACCAGTTTAAACAAATATAAAGGCTATACTAAAATATATTTCGCAGAAAACCAGCTATCTGCAAACCAGATTTGTCTGTCACAGCTACACACATCTCTTTAGAAATTATTGCTACAATTACCTATTGAGTCATATATAACTTATTAGCTATATACACTTGGACATGTGTAGATCGTTTGCTTTCGGGCCTATATACTTTAATTATTTTAAATTATCTATTTATATTTAATTTTTATATTTCACTAAAATATATAACTCACTGGCCCATTATACAAAAGGTACGCTATACTATAACTGCTCTTTATTATTCTATTTTCTTTCTTTCCCTTGCGGTACTTTACTCTAATATTTAATTTTATTTCTTAGTAGTTGGAAACTACTTTATTCTTACCTCTTGGTAATACTTTAAGATTCTTATACTTTCACTCACCGTTACTTATATAATCCCTGTTGGTTATTTAACAAGTTACTCAGATGTTTCATTCCACTCGTTTTATTTTATCTCATTTTCATGATCGTGATTGATATTTTTATCTTTTTATCACCTTTAAATATTGATTTGAAATCCTTAAAATAATATTAATTACATATACCATTTTTCAATATATCACCTATATATTCTCTCTAACCACAGCATAGCTCCCACTATATCATTATTTTATTTATACCTCCGCCCCCCTGCGTAGCAGGGGGGCTTATCTATATGTACACATTTATACGTATGTTTAAATACACATTAATACTTATTTATATGTACACATATATACGTATGTATAAATATACACTAATTCCTCCGCCCCCCTGCTACGCAGGGGGGGGCTTATGTATTTGTCTATAAATAACCTCAACTATGTTATAGATTATATTAAATATATTATTGGGTTAATGATAAAATATAGCATTATAATAACCCCCCAGCATAGCTGGGGGTGAGTATGTATACTTTACTTATATTATACTTATATAACCCTAACAGGGTATTGATATATATTGTTAATTATTAATATATATACATATATAGTAAATATAATAAGAGTGTATAAATAAACCCCAGTAATGTTGGAGATAATTTAATTATCCTTAGATATATTAGTTAAATTATATATGATAAGCCCCAGCTATGCTGGGGCGGGGTATATAGGTATTTATATATGATCATTCATATGGTATAAAGGTATTTATATATGATCATTCATATGGTATAAAGGTATTTATATATAAGCCCCAGCTATGCTGGGGCGGAGATATATGTAATAATGAAGGTAGTTATATACTATTTTTTGTACATACCCCAGCTATGCTGGGGCTTAATAAAAGTATTTATATATTATAATACGTGTAATAATAAAGGTATTTATATATGATCATTCATATGATAATAAATATAGTTATATAGAATCATACATATATAAGCCCCAGCTATGCTGGGGCTGGAGATCTTACATATGATAAGCCCCAGCAATGCTGGGGCGGGGTATATAGGTATTAATATCTAATTATACACATACAAATACAAATACAAATACATATACATATACATATAAGCCCCAGCTTAGTATAAGCTGGGCGGGGATATAAAGGTAATTATATATGATCATTCATATGATAAGCCCCAGCAATGCTGGGGCGGGGTATATAGGTATTAATATATGAATTATACACATAAGTATAAAGGTAGAGATATATAATCATACATATATAAGCCCCAGCTATGCTGGGGCTGGGTAAATATAAGCCCCAGCTATGCTGGGGCTGGAGAATTATGGATGTAATAATAAAGGTATTTATATACTATTATACACATAAGTATAAAGGTAGTTATATATACAAATATAAGCCCCAGCTTAGTATAAGCTGGGCGGGGATATAAATATAAATATACATATAGATATACATAATGATTACATACATAAGCCCCAGCAATGCTGGGGCGGGGTAAATATAAGCCCCAGCAATGCTGGGGCTGGGTATATTAATAAGTTAAGATATAAATGAATAAATATAAATAAATAAATAAGTAATTAAACTAATTTATAAATTAAGTTAGATCCTTCTCATATCATATTTAATATAGAATTAGGGAATAAACCAAAGAATATAGTTGGTATAATTAATGCTCACATTAAGAATGTTTCTCTATAAGTACAATCAGCTGTTAAAGATATATAAGGTGTTTTAACTCCTCCAGTTAATCTATTAGTTATTTTCATTTGATATGAAGCTGATAATAAGACTGATAATGCAGCTAATGCACCTAATATAGGTGCTCTATTTATAGCTCCTGTTAATGATAACATTTCTCCTATAAAGTTTAATGATAATGGAGTACCTGTATTACAGAAACTTAATATTATTAAATAAACAGCTAATCATGGCATATATGTTAATAAACCTTGGAAATAATAAATTAATCTATTATGATATCTATCATATAATATACCTCCTACTATTATAAATAAACCTGGTGATACAAATCCATGAGCTAATGATAATATTAAACTACCTGATATACCTGTTAATGTATTTGATAATATACCTAATATACATACTGCCATATGTGATATTGAACTATATGCTATTATTACTTTTAAATCAGTTTGTCTTAATGTTATTATAGATGTATATATTATAGTTATAACACATAATACATAAACTAATGGTGTATATAATACTGCAGCATCTGATAATGTAGGTAATATTAATCTAATTATAGCATAAACTGCTAATTTTAATATAACTCCAGCTAATAATATAGATCCAGCTAATGGTGATTCAGAATGTACAACTGGTAATCAAGTATGTACTGGTGCTAAAGGTGTTTTAACAGCAATACCTATAGATATAGCTAAGAATAATATACATTGTAAATCAATAGATAAAACTAATAAACTAGTAGCTTGATAATCAGTATTATCTAATAAAACTTCATAAATAGCGATAGCTAATAACATAAATAAAGAAGAGAATAAAGTATATATTAAAATATAATCAGCAGCTTTATCTTTATTAGCAGCACCATATAAACCAATCATAACAAATAAAGGAGCTAAAGAAGCTTCAAAGTAAATATAGAAAGATGTCATATCTTGACACATAAAATTAATTAATAAGATAATACCTAAGTTTAAAACTAATTCAAAGAATAAAGTACTACGTATATTATTTCAATTAGATATAATAGATAAAGGAATTAAATAAGCAGTTAATAAGATTAAAACATCAGCGATACCATCAGTAGTATAATAAACATTAATTTCAGATCAATCATATAAAGTAGGTAAAGCTAATAAACCACTAGCGATTAATATGATATGTTTAGATAAATTATTTAATAATCTAGAACTTAAAGAAGTTAAAGATGATAAAAAGAAATATATAAAGGTCATTTATTTGTAATTTATATTAATATCTTTAATATGACTAAAGGGAATTGAACCCTTATTTAATTAGATCTAAACTAACCGTGTATACCATTTTCACCATAGTCATATCGGATGCAACGTGATTCGAACACGTGGACTTCTCAGTCTTAATAACTCAAGTATTACGCTTTAAACCACTCAGCCATACATCCTTACCTACCCCTTTATTTATCTTTAATATACCCAGCCCCAGCTTATACTAAGCTGGGGCTTATATTTACCTTCATATATATTTTATTATACCAGTTATTTTATATATAGATAAATATATATGATATGATTCAGATATACATTAATAATAACTCAGCTATACTGAGTTGAATATAAATAATGTAGGTTAGGTATGATAATACCTATTTTGTTATATATATAAATATATATAATATGATAGAGATATACGTTAATAACAACCCCAACTATACTAAGTAGGATATAAATAATGTAGGTTAAGCCCCAGCTTAGTATAAGCTGGGGCTGGGTATATGATAATACCTATTTTGTTAGAGGTATATGATATGATAATACATATTATGTTATATTTGATATGATAATACTAATTATGTTAGAGATATAATAATCCAGTTATAGAGGCATAAACATAAGCCCCAGCAATGCTGGGGCTGTAGATAATAATCTGTAGATCTATATATATGTATAACCTCCGCCCCCCTGCTACGCAGGGGGGCTTATAATCTTATATTAACCTCCGCCCCCTGCTACGCAGGGGGGCTTATATACATATGTATAATCATATATTGACTTATATACATATTTAGGGTATATTTAAATAATATCAGTGATGTAGATAATAAACCCTTTAGGATTAAGGTATAAACATACATATATAATATCCCATATATATTAGGTATGTAGATATAAGCCCCAGCTATGCTGGGGCTGGAGAATATAGAGATAAGCCCCAGCTATGCTGGGGCTGGTTATTAGTATACAAACTAATATACATACAATAAGTCCCAGATATACTGGGTATCTTATAATAATAAACCCCTTGGGATATAAACCCAACTATGGT